TATCGTTGTCTACATTAGAAAAACTCTCCGCTGATGAACTATATAATGAGTGGCTTTATACCAATAAAGAGAAAAATAACAACTTAAATTATGAATTTATAAATAGAATTGAGGCTTTAGAAAAAGTATTTCTTTCTCTAAATATACTTGAAACAAAGACTCGATTGGCTAATGCTGAGACTCAAAATAAACAGAATTTCCTAGTTAAATTGGGTACTGCTGAGGAAAAAAAAAATTGCTTAGTTAAAATGTATGATCCTTTCTTAAACGGGATGTATCGTGGAAGGATGAAGAAAGTCTTTTCATCTTCAATCAAAACTTCGATAGAAAATTGCACAGAAACATCCGAACTAAATAAAATTCATGATATCCTTCTTCCCGATCCTAATTCTCCAGATTCTCCAAAATATCAAGAGAAAATCGAAAGATCAGAAAAAAAAGAGGTGAAAATAGATTCAAAGAATAGGTTAAAGTTTTCATTGAACGCAATTCTAACTAAGCCTAAGCGTGAAAAAAAATCTATTGGAATGAACAAAATAGGTAAAAAACCCCTTCGGTGGTCATACAAATTAATCAACGAGTTGGAACAATATTTTAAAAAACGACGAAAAGAACAAGGTATAATGCAAGGGCTGGATCACCAGCTTAGAACAAGAAGATTTAAACGTATATCTTTTTTAACTCGTTCCAGACGAAGTTTTAAGAAATCTCAATTCAAGAATTTTAATCTTTATAGAAAATTTAATAGAGAGTCTGGGTTTATAAGTTATTTCGAAGAACCTGATTTTCGTCGAGCCGTAATCAAAGGATCTATGCGCGTTCAAAGGCGTAAAATGGTTATTTGGGGACCGTCCCAAGGAAATCCCCATTCCCCGCTTTTTTTAGAAAAAATGGAAGATTTTCCTTTTCCTATATCCGACCTAATGAAACTTTTTTTTAATATTAGAGATTGGTTGGGTAAAAAGTCAGAATTTGAAATTTTAGATCAACAATTGCAAATAAAAAAAAACAACCAGGAAGACGTAATAGAATTCTGGGAGAACATTCCATATGCACAAAAAACAAGAAGTATTCTGTTACTAGCTCAATCAATTTTTAGAAGATATATTAAATTACCCTTATTAATAATAGCTAAGAATATTGGATGTATTTTATTACGGCAATCTCCGGAATGGTATGAGGATTTCCAAGATTGGAATAGAGAAATTTATCTAAAGTGTAGCTATAATGGTCTTCAATTCTCCAAAACAGAATTTCCTAAAAATTGGTTAAGAGAAGGTTTTCAGATCAAAATCCTATATCCTTTTCATTTGAAACCTTGGCACAGATCTAAACTACGACTTTCTGATAGAGATCGAAAGCAACAAGATGATTTTGATTCTTGTTTTTTAACAGTTTTAGGAAAGGAAACAGAATATCCTTTTGGTCCTCCTCGAAAAACACCTTCCTTTTTTGAACCCATTTTTGAAGATATAGACTATAAAGTCGAAATAAGAAAATTGAATTTTAGAGTTCGAAGAGTTTTAAAAAAAATAACAAAAAAACAAGGAAAAGCAGTTTTATTTGTAAAACAAAAAATAAAAGAACTTTTAAAAGAAAATAAAATTCCATTATTTATACCGACAGAAATATATGAATCAAGTGAAACTCAAACAGAAAAGGATTCTATAATCAGCGCTCAGATAATTCAGGAATCACTTACTCAAAATCGATCTACAGGTTGGACAAATTATTCACAGGCCGAAAAAGAAATGAAACATAGAATTGATAGAAGAAACACAATCAGAAATCAAATAGAAATAATGAAAAAAAATAAAAAAAAAGTAACGCCGGGAATAAAAAAAAATAATAATAATAATGGAGAATCACCCCCAAAAATTTGGAAAATATTAAAAAGAAAAAATATTGAATTAATAATTCAATTTTTCATTGAAAAAATATACATAAATATCTTTCTATGTATCATTAATATGCGCAGAATCACTCTACAAATTTGTATGGAATCAACAAAAAAAATTCTTGATAAATACATTGACAATAATGAAATAAATAAAGATCAAGAAAAGATTAATAAAACAAAACAAAATAAAATTGACTTCATTTCGCCTATAACTATAAAAAGGGCTTTTGATAATCTTAGAAATAGTAAGCGGAAGTCACATATTTTTTTTAATTTATCTTACTTGTCACAAAAATATGTATTTTTTAAATTATCACAAACCCAAGTTATTAACTTCAATAAGTTAAGATCTCTTCTTCAATATAATGGACCTTCTTTTTTTCTTAAGAATGAAATAAAAGATCTTTTTGGAAGACAAGGAATATTTGATTCCGAAGTAAGACATAAGAAACTTCCAAATAATGCAATGAATCCATGGAAAAACTGGTTAAGAGGTCATTATCAATACGATTTATCGCAGATTACATGGTCTAGATTAGTCCCACAAAAATGGAGAAATGGACTAAATCAATGCCATATGTCTCAAAATAAGGATTTAAATAAACGGTATTCCTATGAAAAAGACCAATTATTTGATTCAAAAAAAAAACAAAATTTGAAAGTATATTTATTACCAAATAAAGAGGAGAATTTTCAAAAAAACTATAGATATGATCTTTTATCATATAAATATATTCATTCTGAAACTAAGAAGAAGGCCTCTATTTATAGATCATCATTAGAAACAAATAAGAATCAAGAAAATTCCAACATAAATAACGAAAAAATTTTTAGCATACTCAAGAATATTCCTATCAAGAATTATCTAGGAAAAAGTGATATTATAGATAGGGAAAAAAATACAGATAGAAAATATTTGGGTTGGAAATTTAGTACAAATATTGAGGTTGAACCTAAAAAAGACCAAATCAGGGATAAACTTAATAATAAAGGTAATGGTCTTTTTTATCTTCCAATTGATTCAAATTCTGAAATCAATTACAAAAAGGTCTTTTTTGATTGGATGGGAATGTCTTTTGATTGGATGGGAATGAATGAAAAATTCTTAATCTTAAATCGCCTCATATCGAATCCGAAAATTTTTTTCTTTCCAGAGTTTGTGATACTTTATCATAAATATAAAGAGAAACCTTGGTTTATCCCAAGCAACTTACTTCTTTTTAATTTGAATATAAATCCAAATTTTATTGAAAATAAAAATATCAAGGGAAAACAAGAGGAGGATGAGTTTTTTTTTAATTTTAGCCCATCAAATTCAAAACAATATTTTGAATTAAAGAATCAAAACAATATTGAAGAATATTTTTTAGAATCCATTGAAAAACTAAAAATATTCCTTAAAGGAGATTTTCCTTTGCAATTAAGATGGACTGGACGTTTGAATCAATTGAATCAAAAAATGCTGAATAATATCCAGATATATGGTCTGCTGGTTAGCCTCATAAATGTAAGAAAAATTACTATATCCTATATTCAAAGGAAAGAAATGAATCTGGATATAATGAGGAGGCGTTTAAATCTTACACAATTAACGAAAAAGGGAATATTCATTATGGAACCTGCCCGTCTATCTGTAAAAAATGACGGACAGTTTTTTATGTATCAAATCATAGGTATTTCCTTGGTTCATAAAAGTAAGCACAAAAGTAATCAAAGATACCGAAACCCCAAAAATGTTGCTAAGAATACTTTTGATGAATCGATTTCAAGACATAAAATAAAAACTCTAAATGGAGACAAAAATAATTTAGATTTGCTTGTTCCTGAAAAAATTTTATCGTCTAGACGTCGTAGAGAATTGAGAATTCTAATTTCTTTCAATTTGAATTTAAAGAATCAGAATGGTGTGCATAGAAATAATTTATTTTGCAAGGAAAACAAGATAAAAAACTGGAGTCAATTTTTGGAGAAAAGTAAAAATTTTGACAGAAAAAAAAATGAATTAAATAAATTAAAGTTCTTTTTTTGGCCTAATTATCGATTAGAAGATTTAGCTTGTATGAATCGCTATTGGTTTGATACCAATAATGGGAGCCGCTTGAGTATGTTAAGGATATATATGTATCCCTGATTAAAAATTTTTAGTTTCCTATATATTCTATTGTTCTATCAATTTTTCATTTTTTCTTCTGTCCGCGACCATGTTATATGCAAGCAACCCGATGCGCATATGCGCTGTCTTACATCCCAGTCTAGGATACGTGAATATTAAGGAAAATGGGGTATCAATTAAATTAAAGCTATAAATTAATCAACAGAATAAATTTATCAATCGAATCTTCGGACTAAACTATTTGGTATCGTCTTTTTGTATCACTATACAAATGAACTCAAAAATCGGATTGATTAATAATTGATAAAACTAGGAATGTATAAAGAAATTATGATTATTGTATATACTACATTAAAATTAAAATTTGTGACATTATTATTACTGATCAATAAAATAAATATCTGTAAAAAGGGGAGTGTGAAATTCTTTTATGGTAAAAAATTCATTTATTTCAATTATTTTGCAAGAACAAGAAGAAAACAAAGAAAACAGAGGATCTGTTGAATTTCAAGTAGTAAGTTTCACCAACAAGATACGGAGGCTTACTTCACATTTGGAATTGCACAAAAAAGACTATTTATCTCAAAGAGGTCTGCGGAAAATTCTCGGAAAACGTCAACGGCTGCTGGCTTATTTGTCAAAAAAAAATAGAGCACGTTATAAAGAATTAATAGGGCAGTTGGATATTCGAGAGAGAAAAACTCGTTAATTTGAAGAGTTAGTTTGAATTATTGGCTTAAAGTTTGGTGAACTTCTTTTCGCTTTCAGCAATTCATGGAAGAATGAATCAGGAAAAACCTATGACTGTACCAGCTACAAGAAAAGACCTCATGATAGTCAATATGGGACCTCACCACCCATCAATGCATGGTGTTCTTCGACTCATTGTTACTTTAGATGGTGAAGATGTTATTGACTGTGAACCAATATTGGGTTATTTACACAGAGGTATGGAAAAAATTGCGGAAAATCGAACAATTATACAATATTTGCCTTATGTAACACGTTGGGATTATTTAGCTACTATGTTCACAGAAGCAATAACTGTAAATGCGCCAGAGCAATTAGGCAATATTCAAGTCCCTAAAAGGGCCAGTTATATCAGAGTCATTATGTTGGAGTTAAGTCGTATAGCTTCGCATTTGTTATGGCTTGGCCCTTTTATGGCAGATATTGGGGCACAGACTCCTTTCTTCTATATTTTTCGAGAAAGAGAATTGATATATGACCTATTCGAAGCTGCCACCGGTATGCGAATGATGCACAATTTTTTTCGTATTGGCGGAGTCGCTGCTGATTTACCTCATGGCTGGATAGATAAATGTTTGGATTTTTGCGATTATTTTTTAACAGGAATTGCTGAATATCAAAAGCTTATTACAAGGAATCCCATTTTTTTAGAACGAGTTGAAGGAGTAGGCATTATTGGTGGAGAGGAAGCAATAAATTGGGGTTTGTCGGGACCAATGCTACGAGCTTCCGGAATACAATGGGATCTTCGTAAAGTTGATCATTATGAGTGTTACGACGAATTTGATTGGGAAGTCCAATGGCAAAAAGAGGGGGATTCTTTAGCTCGTTATTTAGTACGAATCAGTGAAATGACAGAATCCATAAAAATAATTCAACAGGCCCTAGAAGGAATTCCTGGAGGGCCCTATGAAAATTTAGAAATCCGCCGCTTTGATAGAGTAAAAGATACTGTATGGAATGAGTTTGATTATCGATTCATTAGTAAAAAACCTTCTCCGACTTTTGAATTGTCCAAGCAAGAACTTTATGCAAGAGTGGAAGCACCAAAGGGAGAATTGGGAATTTTTCTGATAGGAGATAAGGGTGTTTTTCCTTGGCGATATAAAATTCGCCCGCCGGGGTTTATTAATTTGCAAATTCTTCCTCAGTTAGTTAAAAGAATGAAATTGGCTGATATTATGACGATACTAGGTAGTATAGATATCATTATGGGAGAAGTTGATCGTTAAAATGATAATTGATACAACAGAAGTACAAGCTATCAATTCTTTTTCTAGATTGGAATCCTTAAAAGAGGTCTATGGAATCATATGGATGCTTATCCCTATTTTTACTCCTGTATTAGGAATCACAATAGGTGTATTAGTAATTGTTTGGTTAGAAAGAGAAATATCTGCAGGTATACAACAACGTATTGGTCCTGAATACGCAGGACCTTTGGGAATTCTTCAAGCTCTAGCAGATGGTACCAAATTACTTTTAAAAGAGAATCTTCTTCCATCTAGAGGAGATACTCGTTTATTCAGTATTGGACCATCTATAGCAGTCATATCAATTTTATTAAGTTATTTAGTAATTCCTTTTGGGTATCACCTTGTTCTAGCCGATCTCAGTATCGGTGTTTTTTTATGGATTGCTATTTCAAGTATTGCTCCTGTCGGCCTTCTTATGTCAGGATATGGCTCAAATAATAAATATTCTTTTTTAGGTGGTTTACGAGCTGCTGCTCAATCAATTAGTTATGAAATACCATTAACTCTATGTGTGTTATCAATATCTCTACGTGTGATTCGTTAAGACATAAAATTCCCCCGACTGCTTCTCTTTCTAGGAAGGAAGTGCCATGAGTTGAATATCTATTTTTTTTTATTCATTATTCGGGGGTTGATGAAAGAAACTAGATAGTTATATGAGTGAAAGAAACGGCTTCTAAATTTGCAGTAAAAGATTGAATCTCATTTTCTATGTACAAGAGTTAAGAAAAGTAAACATAAGTATTAGAGACTCTTTACCCCAAGATTGATTGACTAGTCATCATGACTTGAAGCGGGTTCAAAGGATCAACTTTATGAGGTTTTTACTACGTATGTATTACCAAAAGTAGATTCATAAAAATGAGTGGATAGCTAGGAACACTAATGTACACTAAGGATTCGTAATAGAGATTTTGTAAGTGTATTTTTCTGTGTATAAAAAGAATTAAAATTGGGGCTTTAAATTTGTAGAAATGATAAAGGAGTACTTCCCACGATTCCGATCCAGAGTATACTTCTATTCACCGATTAAGTAAATAACTATCAAGAACGAAGTAATCCTTTAACTTTGTTTAAAGTCCCCTTTTTTTGAGAAAGGAGAATAGGAACGAAAAAAAATCGAAAGACTGAATGCACTAGAAATAATCTATTTTTTTCTATCTCTATATAGAGATAGAATTCTTGTCATGATTCGTGAACTAATGCAACGTCTAATTGGATTTCGTAATTGAAAACGTTAGGTTGAAATATCTATTGATATCGTTACAAGAAACATTTTATTCAAAGATTTAGTTATTACTCAACAAAGAAGAATTTAAATTATTAAAAGATAAGATGAATTCAGAAGCACTTTCTTATAATAGCAGACAGAATTCCAGTGTCTAATGGGGATCTTACAATGGATTTAATTTTATCTCTATCTATGTTACAAACATATCAAGAAAAATAATAATGGACGGGTCCTTAGATTTATTTGTGAC